TACTAGTAAAAAAGACTCGTTATTTACTAAACTTTTTAGGAAGATGTCGAAAATCGAAATTTCAATTATTATTACTCTTACAATAATTTATATCGAAACAGCACAAGCAGAAATAAAATACTAAACAATGATATAAATCATAGAATGAACTAAGTTAGCCTAATGAAATTATAACTCCCCTTTTTCTTTATTATTTCATTTATTCAAAATAATTAACTAGTTCATTTTGAAATTGATTAATTGGTTTCTATTTCAATAAAACATGTTTATAGGAAGGAATCTACTATATCTATACGCCACTTTATTTTTTTCAATTTTCGAAACTAAATCTAAAGAAAAAATTACTAAAATATGGTTTATAAAGCTATGTTATGTATAATTACTAATTTCATTAGAATTTTAAAATTGCAATTTAGTTTCTTTTTTTTTCTGGATCTTGATCAATTAAAAATCACACGATGACATATCATATATATATTTGATTTTAGTTTGAGGAATGTTTTATTCTATTTCGAATAATATTTTTTTATGGTTTTTTTAAAGATAATGCTATAAAGAAAAAATCGATAATAACTATAGTAAAAAATGACTTCTTTTGAACAATAGATGTCTTTCACATCCAACAGAATAGTGAGTAATCTCTTTATTTTCAAATGGCAGTTCCAAAAAAGCGTACTTCGATATCAAAAAAACGTATTCGTAAAAATATTTGGAAAAAAAAAGGATATTGGGCGGCTTTAAAAGCCTTTTCGTTGGGCAAATCTCTTTCCACTGGGCAGTCAAAAAGTTTTTTTGTGCGACAAAAAAATAAGTAATAAAAAATTGTGATAATTTGAATCTACGCGACTCAAAAAGTTGTCAAATTTTATGGAGACTATAAAATGAATTATTTCCATTGTGTATTGTTTTGACCTAATCAATATGAAATTCTTTTTGCATTCGAGTCTTATAATTTGCAGAATGCTAATTTTTTATTATTGAATTCGTAAAAAAAGAAAAAAAAGACTTTTTTAAGTTCTATCCCCTAGCCGGGGGTAGAACTAGTTAGTTACAATGGGTCCATTTCCGAAGAGGAGAAACTTCACGAAAGGCCAAACTCTAAACTAAAAAAAGAAATCTTCAAATTTCTATTCATTTTTATTCTTTCTTAAAAACTTAATGACATATTTTATTGAATTCACTTTATCAGTCTCGACTATTGAATAGGAATATGCTATTATAAGTTTAAGCGGGCCGCTATGGTGAAATTGGTAGACACGCTGCTCTTAGGAAGCAGTGCTAGAGCATCTCGGTTCGAGTCCGAGTGGCGGCATGCCCTCTTCTAAAAAAAAAAAGAAAATATTATTCTATAATAAATTAAATTACTGATTGTCATTTCGTAATTAAGGGACCCCCCTTTACTTTTTTATTTTTATGATATTTTTAACTTTAGAGCATATATTAACTCATATTTCCTTTTCGATTGTTTCAATTGTAATTACAATTCATTTAATAACCTTATTAGTCGATGAAATCGTAAAACTATCTGATTCGTCAAAAAGGGGCATGATCGCGACTTTTTTATGTATAACAGGATTATTAAGCATTCGTTGGATTTATTCGGGACATTTTCCATTAAGTAATTTATATGAATCATTAATCTTTCTTTCATGGAGTTTCTCGATTATTCATATTGTTCCGTATTTAAAAAAAAGGGAAAATGATTTAAGTATAATAACTGCACCAAGTGTTCTTTTTACACAGGGCTTTGCTACTTCAGGTCTTTTAACTGAAATACATCAATCCGAAATATTAGTACCTGCTCTCCAATCTGAATGGTTAATAATGCACGTAAGTATGATGGTATTGGGTTATGCAGCTCTTTTATGCGGATCATTATTATCAGTAGCACTTTTAGTAATTACATTTCGAAAAGGTATAACACTTTTTTATAATAATAATTATGTATTAAATTTCAATGAATCTTTTTCCTTTGGTGAAATTCAATACATGAATAAAACAAACCATTTTTTTGGAAATACTTCTTTTTTTTCTGCTAAAAATTATTACAGATCCCAGTTGATTCAACAATTGGATTATTGGGGTTATCGTGTTATTAGTATAGGTTTTATCTTTTTAACCATAGGGATTCTTTCGGGAGCCGTATGGGCTAATGAAGCATGGGGGTCATATTGGAATTGGGACCCAAAAGAAATTTGGGCATTTATTACTTGGACCATATTCGCGATTTATTTACATAGTAGAACAAATCAAAAATGGCCCCCGGTAAATTCTGCGATTGTGGCTTCTGTTGGCTTTCTTATAATTTGGATATGCTACTTTGGGGTCAATCTGTTAGGAATTGGGTTACATAGTTATGGTTCATTTATATTAATGGCTAAAGAAAGTCTCTAACGAATAGCAACAAAATACAACCTATATAAAAAAGTATAAAAACACTTTGTGTAAGCGATGCGGTGAAAACCATATGAATCACTACACTACTTGATTCATATGGTTC